CCCGTTGTGGAAATCCATCTATGGTAATAGACAGTAAAAACTCCATAGAGTTGGTCTTTTGAACCCGCTTCAAGCTATCATGACAATTCACGAATCTTGGGGTAAACAATCTCTCTTGCTTATGTTTACTTTTTTCACCATTTGATTCTTGTACATAGGAAATGAGACTCAACTTTTTTACTGCAAATTTAGAAGCCGTTTTCTTTCACTCATATAACTATCTGGTTTAGTTCATCAACTCAAATGCTGAAGAAAAATAAAAATATATATAGTCAATCAAATCTTTTTATCCTTGTTTCTAGAAAGAAAAGAATTTTGATAAATTTTAGGTCTCACCGAATCACACGTAGAGATATTGATAACACACATAGAGCTAATGGTATTTCATAACTAATTGATTGAGCAGCTGCCCGTAGACCACCTAAAAAGGAATATTTATTATTTGATCCATACCCCGACATAAGAAGTCCAACGGGAGCAATACTTGAAATGGCAATCCAAAAAAAAACACCAATACTAAGATCGGCTAGAACAAGGTGATCACCAAAAGGAATTACTGAATAACTTAGAAAGATAGATATTACTGCTATGGATGGCCCAATACTGAATAAACGAGTATCTCCTGTAGATGGAATAAGGTTCTCTTTCAAAAGTAGTTTTGTCCCATCTGCTAGAGCTTGAAGAATTCCTAAAGGGCCGGCATATTCAGGCCCGATACGTTGTTGTATTCCTGCAGATATTTCTCTTTCTAACCAAACAATTACTAGTACACCTATTGTGATTCCTAATACAAGAGTCACAATAGGGACAAGCATCCATATGATCCCATAGACTTCTTTTAAGGATTCCAATTTGGAAAAAGAATTGATAGTCTCTATTTCTGTTGTATCAATTATCATTTCAACGATCAACTTCTCCCATAATGATATCTATGCTACCTAGTATTGTCATAATATCAGCCAATTTCATTCTTTTAACTAACTGAGGAAGAATTTGCAAATTGATAAAACCTGGTGGGCGAATTTTCCATCTCCAAGGAAAAACGCTCTGGTCTCCTATCAGAAAAATCCCCAATTCTCCTTTTGGGGCTTCAACTCTCACATAAAGTTCTTGTTTCGACAATTCAAAAGTTGGAGAAGGCTTTTTACTAATAAACCGATATTCAAAATCATTCCATTCAGGATCTTTTAATCTGTCAAAACGTCGCATTTCTAAATTTTCGTAAGGCCCTCCTGGAATTCCTTCCAGAGCCTGTTGAATAATCTTTATGGATTCTGTCATTTCACCGATTCGTACTAAATAACGAGCTAATGAATCTCCTTCTCGTTGCCATTGAACCTGCCAATCAAATTCGTCGTAAGACTCATAATGATCAACTTTACGAAGATCCCATTCTATTCCGGAAGCTCGTAGCATTGGTCCCGATAAACCCCAATTTACTGCCTCGTCTCTCCCAATAATGCCTACGCCTTCAACTCGTTCTAAAAAAATAGGATTCCGGGTAATAAGTTTTTGATACTCAGCAACCCCTGTTAAAAAATAATCGCAAAAATCCAAACATTTATCTATCCAGCCATAGGGTAGATCGGCAGCCACTCCTCCAATACGAAAATAATTATGCATCATTCGCATACCGGTGGCAGCTTCGAATAGGTCATATATCAATTCTCTTTCTCGAAAAATATAGAAGAAAGGGGTCTGTGCACCAATATCCGCCATAAAAGGACCGAGCCATAACAAATGAGAAGCTATCCGACTCAACTCCAACATAATGACTCTGATATAGCTAGCCCTTTTAGGTACTTGAATATTGCCTAATTGTTCGGGTCCATTTATGGTTATTGCTTCTGTGAACATAGTAGCTAAATAATCCCAACGTGTTACATAAGGCAAATATTGTATAATTGTTCGGTTTTCCGCAATTTTCTCCATCCCTCTATGTAAATAACCCAATATTGGTTCGCAGTCGACAACATCTTCACCATCTAGAGTAACGATGAGTCGAAGAACACCGTGCATTGATGGGTGCTGAGGCCCCATATTGACTATCATGAGGTCTTTTCTTGTAGTTGGTGCAGTCATAAGTTTTTTAACGATTCATTCTTCCATGAATTACTGAAAGTGAAAAGAAGTTCATCAAAATTTAATCGAAACATATAAGTGAAAATGAAATAACTCTTCAAATTAATCAAATTAACGAGTTTTTGTCTCTCGAATGTCCAACTGATTAATTAATTCTTTATAACGTACTCTATTTTTTTTTGCCAAATAAGCTAGCAGTCGTTGACGTTTTCCCAAAATTTTCTTCAAACCTCTCTGAGATAAATAGTCTTTTTTGTGCAATTCTAAATGTGAAGTAAGTCTCCGTATCTTATTGGTGAAATTGAATACTTGAAATTCAACAGATCCTTTCTTTTCTTTTTGAAAAATAACTGAAATGACAGAATTTTTTACCATAAATGAATTTCCCCTTTCTTTATTTTACAGATATGGATTTTTTAGAATTTTATTGATCAGTAATAATAATGCCAGTAATTTGAACGTGGTATATAGACTTAATTTCTTTATGAACCTCTAATTTTATCAATTCCAATAAATTAATCAAATTTGAAATTTGATTCAGATAGGAATCCAAAAAGGTGGTAGGTACGTTTTTTTCAGTCACAAAAGCGAATAATTGAAACCTAAAATCCTAAAATGAAGAAGATTCTGTTGATTCATTTCTAGATCTAATCAATACCTTATTTTATTGATTTAGTATTGTCTACTCGAATTAGATTCGAATGAGATGTAAAACAAGGCATGTTTGCATTTGTTTGCTTTCAGATACTCTATACGAGACAGGGTATATAGTACTATCAATTAATTTTCAATCGTGGATACATATGTATCCTTAAGATACTGAAACGGCTACCATTATTGGTATCAAACCAATAACGATTCATACAAGCTAAATCTTCTAATCGATAATTAGGCCAAAGAAAGAACTTAAATTTAATTAATTTATTTTTATCTTTATAAAGGGGTTTCCGTTCACCCAAAAATTGACTCCAGTTTTTTACATTGGTTTCGTTGCAAAATACTGAATTTCTATCGACGACATTCCAATTCAAAGAATTAAAAAAACTTCGAATTCTCAATTCTCTACGACGTCTAGACCATAAAATATTTTCAGGAACAAGCAAATCAAAATGAGTTTTTTCTGTATTTATTCTTTGAGTTTGAGGTTGCAGAATGAATTCGTCAAAATTCTTTTTATCAACATATCTTTGTTCTCGGTATCTTTGATTAGTTTGGTGTTTACTTTTATGAACCAATGAAATACCTATGGTTTGATACATAATAAATTGTCCATTATGTTTTACAGACAACCGAATAGGTTCGATAATCAATACCCCCTTCTTCATCAAGTCTGTAAGAGGTAAATTTGCCTGAATCAGCATTATATCCAAACTCATTTCTCTCCTTTGAATTGACGATATAGTAATTTTGGTTGGATTTATCAGTCGAAGCAGGAGACAATATACCTTGATATTTTCGAGCATTCTTTTATTCAAAGCATCGTTCCATCTCAATTGAAAAAGCAAATAACGTTTCAAGAACAAATCTAGTTCTGCTTCCGTGTTGCTTTTGTATTGTTTTTTATTTTGACCCTTTTTTGTGTCTGATTCCACGTAATCTTTTTCAAGATCGGTTTGATGTTTTGAAAAAACAGGGCTCAGATTTCCTTTGTTTTCTATATCTGATCCACGCTCTCTTTGACTTGGGGGTTCTTTTGTTTCTTGACTTCGATTCTTTATTTTTTTATTTGATGGTAGAAAAAAGTTTTGTTTTTGGTTTTTATTTTGAATAACATTTTCATTTGTATTCAAATTAAAAAGAAGGAATTTGCTTGGTATAATCCACGGTTTTATTTTATAGACATTATAAAGTAGTACAAATTCTGGGAAGAACCAAAATTCCAGATTCAATACGGGACGATTAAATATTTTTTCATTCATTCCCATCCAATCAAAAAAGACTTTTTTCGAATTTTTTTGAGTTTTTTCTGGATTTTGATGAGTTGTAAGATAAAAAACCCCTTTTTTCTCAATTTTATCAATTATTTGATAATTATTAATACCAATTTTAGTATTTGGATTACTGTTGGTATCGATCTTAACCCAGGCTTCAATATCTCCTTTTTGTCTAAGAGAAAAATGGATAATTTTCCAATCAAAATATTTTCTATCGAGATTTCTTTCTATATCTAGAATATTGACCTTTCTTAGATAATTATTGATATGAAGATTGCCGGGCATATCAACAAAGTTGTGTTTGGACGTGTTGGAATTATACGAAATTTCTAAGTTCTTCTTTACTTGAAAGGGTAATCTAGAAAAAAATGAGTCACTTTTATTTTCATAATTAATTGATTTATATGCTAAAAGACCATATCTATAACATTTTTTAAAATTATCTTTTTGGTTTGATAATGAATAGAGTTCCGAATCATTTTCTTTTTTGTAATGAATTAATTGGTCTTTTTCATATGAATTCCATTTGTTTAAGTTTCTATTTTTATTTTGAGCCATACAACTTTGATTAACCTTAGTTCGCCATTTTTTTGGCATTAATCTAGACCATCTAATCTGAGATAAATCGTATTGATAATGCCATCTTAACCAGTTTTTCCATTGATTGATTCTATAACTCTGAAGTTTCTTATGTTTTAATTCCGAATGAAATATTCCTAGTGTTTTAAAATAGTCCTTTATTTTAGTCTTAAGGAAGCAAGACGTTGTGTTATATTGAAGAACAGATCTAAATTTAGACAAATTAATAACTTGGGTTTGTGATAATTTGTAAAATACATATGCTTGTGACAAGTAGGATAAATCACAAAAAATATGTGAATTTTTCTTACGAATATTATAAAGTGACTTTTTTATAGTCGAAATAAAGATAAAGTGAATTTTTTTTTTATTAGTAATTTTTTCTTGATTTATTTCATTATTGGA